TGAAGTTGATGAAGAAACTAATGGATTTTGTATATAAATTGTGGATGTGGCGCTCCTCTCATTCTTCCCAGTGAACATTAATTTAATTATTTTTAAATAATAATATATAGAAATGACACTTGTGACGAGCGCTATCGGAACTGATGGGTACGAACCAGCTTTCCATCCATGCCAAAAGAGATAGGGTTTACCAAAAAAACCGGATGGTGGAGGGATACCCCCTAGGGATGGTGAACGTAGAACTGGAGAGAATGTTAGAACGGGATCCTTCATGTATAATCCCGCATAATCCCTAATATTATCAGTTCCGGTTCGTAAACCAAATGAAGTGATACGAGCAAAAGTTCCTAGATTCATGAGTATATGAATGAACGTATAAGTTATCATACTTGCATAACCATTATCGGGGTCTGCAGCAAGTATTCCAATCATAATATATCCAATTTGGCTTATAGAAGGATATGCTAGCATACGTTTCATGCTTGTTTGAGTAACGGCAATTAGATTTCCTAATATCATGCTAAGAGTAGCTAATACTCCCAAAGCGATATGCCATTCACTGGATAAATATGGGAAAGTAATACCGAAGAGTCGTGTAGATAAAGCTAGAGCTGCTACTTTGGAGGTAACAGAAGAAAAAGCAACGACTGGTGTAGGAGAGTCAGAGTCGAAAAGAAGATTTTCGATCTTCCCGCTCATTCAGAACCGTGCATGAAATTCTTACTTCACACGGCTCCTGGTTCATAAGATATTTCTAACTAGTATTGCTCCTAGAACCTCCCTCGTGTATGTCTCAAATTCCTTTTTCCTTGAATGATTCATAATCATTCAATATGAGTACTAATTGTTAACTTCTCGGGGAATCCCTCATCATTTGTTTGGATCACCCACCAGTAGTTTCGGATTCTTTCTTGCTTGTTCCTATTCATTTGCCACGGGAAGAAAGAACTATCTTTCCACCCACAGGACAAAGACTGAATGGGTTGAGAGGAACATGCATTAGGTGGGAAGGATAAATTACGATTTTTTTCGTTCCTAACAGACTT